CACCAAGATAATTGGGAATTGGGAAAACTTAAAGAAGAGAAAAATGAAAAAACTTATTTCTGGTTAAACTAAAATTTATAAAATAAAAAAATTAATAAAAAGATCGATACATAAGATAAATACAAGAATAGATAAGACGAGACTCGCCCACCTCCCATATATTTAATCCCTTCCCCTATAAAGAAACTGGCAACGCCGACCCCATTTGTAATTCCATCAATTATATGTCTATCAAAAAACTGAATTAGTTCGGCTAACCTTCTTATACCCACAGTAAAAATCTTAGTATAAAAAATATCTATGTAACCGCGATTATATGACCAATTGTATATCAAATTTTTGACTTGGTCCAAGAGAATCCTCTTGGGTCCCTTCTTTACAAATGAATTGACTAAGTCCAAATTCTGAAGAGATGAATAAACGGATCCATATAAAATAGATGCTATAAATAATCCAAAAAGGGCTATACTTACCGAAAAAATTGCATTTTTCAAAAAATCATACCAATCCGAGGAATCATTCGAATTTGGATGGAAAAAATTTGTAGACGGAGTTAACCATTTCGATAATAGATCAAAATCTATTACTCCTTGATCAAAATTAATTCCGATTGATCCAACGAATAAAGTAAATAGCACCAATACAAGCAGAGGAAATAACATAGTATTGTCCGACTCGTGAGGATAGGTGTAAGTGTATTTATTTCTAAAGTAAGTACTAAAGTATCGTATTCTATTTTTTACATTATCATCGATTTGATATGTATCTTTTGAAAAAAAGGAGACCTTATTATTCTTATTCGTTGTTGATAAAGTTGATAAAAGTAAATTTCTATTGACTGCTTTAGGTACTTCTTTTCCCCATAAAGATATTGAATAGAAAGAACTGTTTTTAGTGGTACTGTAATTTTGAAAATGGATGCGTAAATGTCCATCAAAGGTAAGTAAATACATCCGAAACATATAAAATGCAGTTAATCCTGTTGTGAAGGAAGCGATTATTGCAAAAATTGGTGAATACAACCAACTATCATTAAGAATTTCATCTTTGGACCAAAAACAAGCAAGAGGTGGAATACCACAAAGAGAGAGCGTACCTAATAAAAAAGTAATTCTTGTAATTGGAACATATTTTGTTAAACCGCCCATAAGAACCATATTTTGACTTTTATCCGGCGAATATCCAACAATAGGTTCCATTGAATGAATAATAGATCCAGATCCCAAAAACAATAAAGCTTTCGAATAGGCATGAGTGATCAAATGGAATAAGGCGGCTCGATAAGAACCTATACCCAGAGCTAACATAATATAACCCAATTGAGACATTGTAGAATAAGCTAAACTTCTTTTAATGTCTCTTTGAGCAAGAGCCAAAGTAGCTCCTAATAGTACTGTTATTACGCCTATTAAAGAAATGAGATTCATTATGTAAGGTATAACTATGAAAAGAGGAAGAAGCCGAGCTACAAGAAAAATTCCCGCAGCTACCATAGTAGCAGCATGTATAAGAGCCGAAATGGGAGTGGGTCCTTCCATAGCATCAGGTAACCATATGTGAAGGGGGAATTGCGCAGATTTAGCAACTCCACCGACGAATAAAAAAGAAGCACACAGAGTAGCAAATAAAGAATCTACTCCATTATTATGAACCAAGTTATTAACTATTTCGAACAAATCCCGAAATTCTAAACTACCAGTTATCCAATAAAGTCCTAAAATTCCTAATAATAAACCAAAATCTCCTATACGATTGGTTACAAAAGCCTTTTGACAAGCACTTGCTGCAATCGGTCGTGTGAACCAAAAACCTATTAGTAAATACGAACACATTCCTACAAGTTCCCAAAAAATATAAATTTGTATCAAATTGGAACTAGTAACCAATCCCAACATAGAAGTATTGAAAAAACTCATATAAGCAAAAAATCTCAAATATCCTTGATCATGAGACATATAATTGTCACTATAAATAAGAACCATGATTCCAACAGTAGTAATTAATATTGACATAATAGAAGTAAGTGGATCGATCAAGTGTCCGAACTCTAAAGAAAAATCATTATTGACGGTCCAAGACCATAGATATTGATAGATAAAATTTCCATTTATTTGCTGAATAGACAGATTGGCCGAAAACACCATAGCTATACTTAGCATCAAAATACTCGGAAAAGACCACATACGACGAATATTTTTGGTTGCTGCGGGAATAAGCAGAAGTCCAAATCCTATTAACATTGTAACTGGAAATGGAAGAAAAGGTATTATCCATGCATATTTATATGTATGTTCCATAAAAAAAACAAATTTTCATTTTTTTTTCTTATAATTGTAATTGTTTCCGATTCACCAATTCTTATCGCTTTTGAAAGGAACAATAATAAAATCAACAAAAAAAGATATAAAAACCTCAAATATTTTTTGATTTTTAATTATTCTGACTTTTGTTAGATCTTAGATATTGGAAATATTCAAAAAGTTACACAATTGGTTGGTCAAATGATGTGACCAAACAGTTAGGTAAGAGTAATTACTTAGTTATTAACTTTATTAACTAAAGAAAGTATTTATTAAAATGGGAAATGTGAGATTTTGAATCATTCTACGACTATACTACTATTCCATTTTAGCAATATGTAACCATATCATATACTATAGTCTATAGTATAGTTAAGTAAAAACAATTATACCAAAACAGTAGAATATGGATCATAGTATGCATCAATAAATCGACTCAAAAAAGAAAGACCTAGTTATTCTAGTACATTTATTTGTAGTAATTACCTAATTTTTTGCGGAACTAATTGATTGGGTTCCAATCCAATAAGAAAGTTCTTATAATACTCCTTACTTCGTATAGAACTGAAATAAAAAATAATAAAAAATGGAAGTTCCTCTTCTTAGGTAACGGAATGTCTTGTTTAACATATTAACTACTGCCAGTTGTAGTTAAAGTTTGAACTTAAATTATAGACATGGCACTATGAGCTTATTCAATTCCAACTAATATAATAGTCATAAAAATTTCTTTTCGAATTTTACTTTTCTTTTTTCCATTTTTTCCCCAGTAGATTATATATGTATATGTGACATACGTGTATATTATATATTTTTATATAAATAATATATTTTTATTGTATGTTATGAAAGAAAAAACTATTATCGACGGAATTAAGTACAGAAAATGCCTAAAAAGAACGATTCATTTTGAGCAATACATGTCTTTCACATACAACAATAAAAATGAGTAACTCTTTTTTTTTGAATGGCAGTTCCAAAAAAACGTACTTCTATATCAAAAAAACGTATTCGTAGAAATATTTGGAAGAAAAAGGGAAATTTAGCTGCAATAAAAGCTTTTTCTTTAGCAAAGTCAGTTTCTACCGGAGATTCAAAAAGTTTTTTTGTGCAACAAACAACAGGTAAGAAAATCTTGGAATAATCTGAATTTTCATGGCTATAAGAACTTCTAATTTTAGAATATGAATAATTCCCATTAACTAGTGTATTGAAGATTAGTTAGAACTAGTGGCTATGATATGTAGAATAAGAATTCCTCTGTACGCCAGGTCTAGTTCTAAGTATTATTATTTTTTTCATTCTTGTTTTTATTTTATTAATTATTAGATTTAATATTTTCGTGAGATGGGTTTTTTCCTATGAATTTTCTTTTCACAATAGAAAAATAGAATGAACAAAGATTTTTCTATTGTGAAAAGAAAATTCAATTAAAATTGTGATGAAACTCTTTTTTTTTCATTTATCTTATCTGATTTCGCGGATTCAAAATAAATAAAATAAAGAAAAAAATAGAAAAAGGGGACAATTCTTACTCGACGGAAAACAAAACTTTCAAGTTTCAAGTGTTTCGGAATAACTTAGTATATAAATAGTACGTAAAAGTTGATTGTTAAAATGGAACTTATGACGATACGAACTAAGAATTTTTGATGAAAATTCAAAGATGAATTTTAAAGAGCTCTTATTCATCAGTTCTAATGTTTCTTAAACTATATTGAATCCTTGAATCTAGATCTAGACGATTCAACATGAATTGACTATTATTATTTCAAGTAAGCCGCTATGGTGAAATCGGTAGACACGCTGCTCTTAGGAAGCAGTGCTAGAGCATCTCGGTTCGAGTCCGAGTGGCGGCATACTCTAAAAGAGATACAATGGATCCTATAATGTATTTAATTCCCGATTTCAATTCTGTAATGGGACCCCTTTTATGTATGATATTTGTGACTTTAGAACATATATTAACTCATCTCTCTTTTTCGATCATTTCAATTGTGATTACGATTCATTTAATGACCCTATTAATCCACGAAATCAGGGGGTTACGTGATTCATCAGAAAAGGGAATGATAGCTACTTTTTTCTCTATAACAGGATTATTAGTTATTCGTTGGATTTCTTCAAGACATTTTCCATTAAGTAATTTATACGAGTCATTAATCTTCCTTTCGTGGAGTTTTTCCATTATTCATATGATTTCCAAGATATGGAATCATAAAAATGATTTCAGCGCAATAACCGCCCCAAGTGCTATTTTTACCCAAGGTTTCGCCACATCGGGTCTTTCAAGTGAAATGCATCAATCGTCAATATTAGTACCTGCTCTACAATCTCAGTGGTTAATGATGCACGTAAGTATGATGTTATTGAGTTATGCAGCTCTTTTATGTGGGTCGTTATTATCAGTTGCTTTTCTAGTCATTACATTTCGAAAAAACATCGATATTTTTTGTAAAAACAAAATTTTCTTAATTAAGTCATTTTTCTTTGGCAAGATCGAATACGGGAACGAAAAAAAAAGTGTTTTTAATAAACACACTTCTCTTCTTTCATTCCGAAATTATTACAAATATCAATTAACTCAAGGTTTGGATTATTGGGGTTATCGTGTCATTAGTTTAGGATTTACCTTTTTAACCATAGGTATTCTTTCTGGAGCAGTATGGGCTAACGAAGCGTGGGGATCTTATTGGAATTGGGACCCCAAAGAAACTTGGGCATTTATTACTTGGATCATATTCGCGATTTATTCACATACTAGAACAAATCAAAGTTTGCAAGGTACAAATTCGGCACTTGTAGCTTCTATAGGATTTCTTATAATTTGGATATGCTATTTTGGGATCAATCTATTAGGAATAGGTCTACATAGTTATGGTTCATTCACATTAACATCTAATTGAATAAAGGAATACATAAGAACATCGATAACGAAAATTTGTGCGAGTTTTTGAGAACCCTTTGAATATGATTCCTTGTGATTCAAATGATTCAAAGGGTTCTCAAAAACTCGGAATACATCTTATTACAATTCTAATTCACTTTTTTTTTTGCGTTGTACATCAAATGATTTCAAAAATATGAAAAAAAAAAAGATTCTAAGACTTTGCTTTCTGTCTCATTAATGAAAACTATCTATGAAAATAATTAGATAGGATAACTTGTACCTTGTCAACTGACAGCGAGAGAACGAAATCGGGATAAATACCAATCCCTATTACGGGTAAAAAGATACAGATCGAAACAAATAGTTCTCGCGGTCCAGAATCCACAAAATTGGAGTTTAGAACATTGAATAGTTTGTATCCGTAGAACATCTGACGTAACATAGATAATAAATAAATAGGAGTTAATATCATTCCAATTGCCATTACAAAGATAATTAGCATTTTGGACATTAAAAGATATTTTGGGCTCGTAATCATTCCCAAAAATACTACTAATTCCGCAACAAAACCACTCATTCCTGGCAATGCAAGAGAAGCCATCGAGAAACTACTAAACATGGTAAATATTTTTGGCATTGGGATGGATATCCCCCCCATTTCGTCGAGATAAACAAGACGTGTTCTATCACAACTCGTTCCTACCAAGAAAAAAAGTGCAGCACCAATCAATCCATGAGAGAGTATTTGTAAAATGGCCCCGTTCAGTCCCATGTCAGTTATAGAACCAATTCCTATAATTATGAAACCCATGTGAGATACGGAAGAATAGGCTATTCTCTTTTTTAAATTGCGTTGACCAAGAGAGGTTGAAGCTGCATAGATTATTTGTATTGTCCCTACTATCACCAACCAGGGAGAAAATATAGAATGGGCGTGCGGTAATAATTCCATATTGATCCGAATCAATCCATATGCTCCCATTTTTAATAAGATTCCGGCTAGAAGCATACATGTACTGTAATGCGCTTCTCCATGAGTATCTGGTAGCCATGTATGTAGGGGTATAATCGGCGATTTGACAGCATAAGCAATAAGGAAGCCAAAATAGAATATTATTTCTAATGTCACAGGATATGACTGATTAGCTAATCTTTCAAAATCCAATGTCGGTTCGTTGGAACCATATAAACCCATACCTAGAACTCCTATTAAGAGAAAAATGGAACCTCCCGCTGTGTACAAAATAAACTTTGTAGCCGAGTACAAACGTTTCTTTCCTCCCCACATGGATAAAAGTAAGTAAACAGGAATTAATTCTAACTCCCACATGATGAAAAAAAGTAAAAGGTCTCGAGAAGAAAATAATCCTATTTGACCACTGTACATTGCTAACATCAGGAAATAGAACAATCGCGAATTTCGAGTAACAGGCCAAGCTGCTAAAGTCGCTAAAGTAGTGAGAAATCCTGTCAGTAAAATAGGTCCTATGGAAAGTCCGTCGATTCCCAGTCTCCAGTGAAAATCAAAAATATTTATCCATTTAAAGTCCTCCTCCAGTTGAATTAATGGATCGTCCAATTGGAAATGATAACAGAACACATAGGTTGTTAGAAGGAGCTCTAATAAACATATACATATAGTATACCACCGAAATACCTTATTCCCCTTATGAGGGAGAAAAAAAATGGAAGAACCCGCGAATATCGGCAAAACTACAAGTATTGTTAACCAAGGGAAATAACTCGTGATAAAGACAAGATGCGTTTTGACCAAAAAACCCGTGCTCGAAATAATATATTTTCTCGAGTACGGGTTTTTCTCGGTAAAAAGGAATCAAATGATTCAAGTGGAGTTTTTTATATTATAACGTATCAATAAGATAGACCCATGCTGCGAGTTGTTTCATGCCATAAATAAACACGAACACTCAAAAAATCTGTTGGACAAGCGGATTCACATCTCTTACAACCTACACAGTCCTCGGTTCTTGGCGCGGAAGCAATTTGCTTAGCTTTACATCCGTCCCAAGGTATCATTTCCAATACATCTGTGGGGCAGGCTCGTACACATTGAGTACACCCTATACATGTATCATAAATTTTTACTGAATGTGACATTGGGTCTATAAATTCCAGTTTTGAACATAAAAAATTTTCGATCTGGTAAAGTAAAATCGGTAATAAACGAATTATATATTTATATTGTAGGCACCAGACGAATCAATGATTTATCAAAAAAATCTTAACTTTAGAATCAATAGATTTCTAAATCTGTTCGTGAGAAAGGGCCAAGAAACTTTGATTTCCGTTTCAACAACCATGATCATACGAGTCACGCATGTGACTTCACATTGGCCAACAGATTGTCAATATTTCAATAGTAATATATAGTAATATTCCTATATATATATAGGAATATTACTATATAAAAAATATATAAAAAAAAAAAATTATATCATTTTCAATTTGTATAATTTGTATATATATTATGTCTTTATTTATATGATATACTAATTATTGACTAATTATTCAACAAATTCGATTGATTGATACGAGTTGATTTTCTGTTACGATAGATGGGCGAAACAATAGCTAGCCCAATAGCTGCTTCCGCGGCCGCAATGGCTATAACAAAGATTGAGAAAATGTCTCCTTTTAATTGGCGACTATCAAATATATCTGAAAATGTTACGAGATTAATATTAACCGAATTTAGTATAAGCTCAAGACACATAAGTGCTCTAACCATGTTTCGACTTGTGATCAGTCCATAGATACCGATAGAAAATAAATAGACGCTCAGAAAAAGTACATATTCGAACATCATCGACTAACTCCTCATCAACAATCTCGATTCATTTCAATATGAACAACAATTCAACCAATTTGGTTGACTAGAATCGAGCAATTACAGAAAAAAGAGGGTATTAGCAGTAAATTAAACTAAATTTCCTTTTTCATTTGATTTAGAATTTCTAATAATTTTGTTAATTCTAAGTATTTATTATTGACGAGCCATAGTAATGGCACCTATTAAAGAAACTAAAAGAATTATAGAAATAAGTTCAAACGGAAGATAAAAATCTGTTGATAAATGAATTCCTATTTGTTGAACGTTACTTATAAGGTCCTGTTCTAGAATCTGGTTTTTTCTTGTAGTCCAAATAATTCCGTACCAGGACGTATCTAAGATAGTAGTAATTAGTGAAAAAAGAATACTTGTACAAACCAGTGAAGTGATCCCATCTCCTACAGTCCAAAGATAGGAATCGTTGGAATATTCTGAACCATTCATGAACATAACAGCAAATATGATTAAGACATTTATGGCTCCCACATAAATAAGGAGTTGTGCGGCAGCTACAAAATAGGAGTTCGATGGAATATAGAATAAAGATATACAAACAAGAACCAATCCCAACGAAAAGGCAGAATAAATTGGATTGGTAAATAATACTACTCCTAGACTTCCTAATATAAGAAATGATCCCAGAAATACTACAAGTATATCGTGTATTGGTCCAGGTAAATCCATTATGTATAACAGATAAATAAGTCGAAATATTTCATGACCTTACTAAATAGTCCAGGAAAAATAAGGGTGTTACCCTTATTTTTTTTCTTTATATGATAGGTTCCTAATTGAATTAAATCTTAATATGGATTAATGTAGATATAGATAAAGTTATTAAAGTTATTGGCCAATCCTACTTTTTTATCTGAAAGAAAAAAGAAAAGATTGGAATTTTCTATTTCGAAATCATCACGAAAACATATTCTTGGTTTAAATCAAAGAGTAATTCTCAACAATCAATAGTTATTATTTATAGTTATTATTTGTAGTTTCTGAGCAATCAAAATAAAAGAGGCTTGGACCCTTTATAGCAAAAAAAAATCTTAGTAATCGGTAATCGTTCTTGAATCAAGGGGTTTATCTTTGTCTATTTTGATTTGGGTCGAATTCATAACTGTTTGAATTGTGTAATCTCCAATTATTGACATTGGCAACCGACCCAATGCAATTTGATTATAATTCAATTCGTGGCGATCATAAGTAGAAAGTTCATACTCTTCAGTCATCGATAAACAGTTTGTTGGACAATACTCGACGCAGTTACCACAAAATATACAGACCCCAAAATCAATACTATAATTAAGCAATTGTTTCTTTTTAATAGATTTTTCAAATCTCCAATCAACAACGGGTAGATCTATGGGACATACACGAACACATACTTCACAAGCAATACATTTATCAAATTCAAAGTGTATTCGACCTCGGAAACGCTCTGATGTGATCGATTTTTCATAAGGATATTGAATAGTTACAGGTAAACGATTTGTATGGGATAAGGTAATTATGAAACTTTGACCAATGTACCTTGCAGCTCGTATTGTTTGTTGACCATAATTTATGAACCCGGTCACCATAGGGAACATATTGTGGATCTCCGTGAATAAATTGATGTTTCTTTCTCTTGTTTAAGATTGGTTATGAATCTAAAATATCGTTATTCTCTTCTTTTATTTATATTATTTATAGTGAAACAAGTTGGGAAGAAGTTGTCAATAATAGATTACCCAGGGAAATAGGTAACAGAAATTTCCATCCAAGATTTAATAGCTGATCCATTCTCATCCTCGGTAAAGTCCATCTTGCTGTGATAGGAATGAACAGAAACAAATAAGCTTTAACTAATGTAATAAATATACCAATTGTCATTCCAAAGACTCCGGCCATTTTATTTATTCCGAAAAGTTCAGGAATAGATATGTACGGAATAGAGACATTCCACCCACCTAAGTAAAGAACTGTTATAAATAATGAAGAAACTAATAAATTTAGGTAAGAAGCAAGGTAAAATAAAGCGTATTTGATACCTGAATATTCTGTTTGATAACCTGCTACTAATTCCTCCTCTGCTTCTGGTAAATCAAAGGGTAATCTCTCACATTCTGCTAGAGAAGAAATTAGAAAAACTACAAACCCTATAGGCTGACGCCACAGATTCCACCCCCAAAAACCGTATTTTGACTGTGCCTCAACTATATCAACTGTACTTAAACTGTTAGATAATCATAGTCGATAATAACATCACTGTTCATATCGCTATTTCAAAACCGTACATGAGACCTCAGTTTCATACGGCTCCTCTACGGCCACAAATAAATGTAAGGACTTGTTTGGTAGTATCGTCATCTTTATTTATATAGTAAATATACACCGGGAGTCCCAAATTAGACCAATGAAATTCCGTCTGCTAGAATAAAAAGGCGCTTCTGAATTGATCTTATCCATTAGAATTTCAATTTATCTTTGTTTGGTAATAACTTAATCCTTTAATAAAATACTCGTTATATCAATAAATATGTTCTATCAATAACTATAACTATAAAGAATTAGAACGAATTGGGCATTAATTCCAAATTTTATTTATGATAAGAATTCTATATGTATAGATTATAGATATGGATGGGGAAAAGAAATAAAAAAGATCTTTATTTTTTATTTCTTATTTATTCATTTTATTTTTTTTGCATCCCATTTCTTTTGTTCCTGTTCTTCTTTCTCAGAGGAAGGGGTACTCTGAAAAAAAAAAGAAATATAAATAAAGGATTAATTCGTTTTTGATAGTCATTTCTTTAATCAGTGAATAAGAGCATACTCTAGATCGGAATCGTGGGGAAGTACTGCTTGGTCATTTCTACCAACTTAAAGTCCTCATTATGATTCGTTTTATCCAAAGTTTTATGCAAAAATACCTTTTTTTGATACCTTACATTATCTCCATTACTAATCTTTTGTGTACCTTGGTGTTCCTAACTGTCCACTGATTTTTGATTGATCCCCGGTATGGTAATACATATAAGACAGTAGTAGAAACCCCATACGGTCGATCTTTTGTACCCGCTTCAAGATATGATAATTAGTCAAAGAATCTTAATCTTGGGGTAAACAGTTTACACTGCTTGTGTTTATTATTCTTGTACATAGGGAATGAGATTTTACCTTCTTACTGCAAATTTATAAGCAGTTTTATTTTACTCATATAACTATCTAGTTTAACTCATCGACCCTAATGATGAATAAAAAATGAAAATATCCATTCAATATATTCAACCTCTTTACTTTATTTCTAGCGAGGAGGGAAAATAATCATGTTCCAACGAATCACACGTAGAGATATTGATAACACACATAGAGTTAATGGTATTTCATAGCTAATAGATTGAGCAGCAGCCCTTAGACCACCTGAAAAGGAATATTTATTGTTCGATCCATATCCTGACATAAGAAGTCCAATAGGAGCAATACTTGAAATGGAGATCCATAAAAAAACACCTATACTGAGATCGGCTAAAACAAGGCGAGACCCAAAAGGGATTACTAAATAACTTAGTAGAACTGATATGACCACTATAGATGGCCCCACGCTAAACAAACGAATATCTCCTCTAGATGGGAGGAGGTCCTCTTTAAAAAGTAATTTGGTCCCATCTGCTAGAGCTTGAAGAATTCCTAATGGGCCGGCATATTCAGGCCCAATACGTTGTTGTATTACTGCGGATATTTCTCTTTCTAACCACACAATTACTAGTACCCCTATAGTGATTCCCAATATAAGGGTGAAAATAGGAACAAAGATCCATATCAGTCCATAGACTTCTTTTAAGGATTCCGATCTAGAAAAAGAATTGATAGCTTGTACTTCTACTTCTGTCGTATCAATTATCATTTCAACGATCAACTTCTCCCATAATGATATCGATACTACCTAGTATCGTCATGATATCAGCCAATTTCATTCTTTTAACTAGTTGAGGGAGAATTTGCAAATTGATGAAACCCGGCGGACGAATTTTCCACCTCCAGGGGAAAACACTACTGTCTCCTATCAAAAAAATTCCTAATTCTCCTTTTGGGGCTTCTACTCTTACATAAAGTTCTTGTTTCGACAATTCAAAATTGGGTGAAAGTTTTTTAGTAATAAATCTATATTCAAAATTAGTCCATTCGGAATTTTTTGCTCTATCAAAGCGTCGGACTTCTAAATTTTCATAGGGCCCCCCAGGAATTCCTTCTAGAGCTTGTTGAATAATTTTTATAGATTCCTTCATTTCACCGATTCGTACTAAATAACGAGCTAGTGAATCTCCTTCTTTTTGCCATTGGACTTCCCAATCAAATTTATTGTAACATTCATAACGATCAACTTTACGAAGATCCCATTGGATTCCAGAAGCTCGTAACATCGGTCCTGATAAACCCCAATTTATTGCTTCCTCTCCACCAATAATGCCCACTCCCTCAACCCGTTCCAAAAAAATAGGATTCCGCGTAATAAGCTTTTGATATTCAACAATTCCTGTTAAAAAATAATCGCAGAAATCTAAACATTTATCTATCCATCCATAAGGTAGATCAGCAGCGACTCCCCCAATACGGAAATAATTATGCATCATTCGCATACCCGTAGCAGCTTCAAATAGATCATATAACAATTCCCTTTCTCTGAAAATATAGAAAAAGGGGGTTTGTGCACCGATATCCGCCATAAAAGGTCCAAGCCATAACAAATGAGAAGCTATACGACTCAATTCCAACATAATTACTCTAATGTAACTGGCTCTTTTAGGTACTTGAACACTTTCCAATCGTTCTGGTGCATTTACTGTTATTGCCTCTGTGAACATAGTGGCTAAATAATCCCACCGTGTTACATAAGGCAAATATTGTATAATTGTTCGATTTTCCGCTATTTTTTCCATCCCTCTGTGTAAATAACCCAATATGGGTTCACAGTCAATAACATCTTCACCATCGAGAGTAACGATTAGTCGAAGAACACCATGCATTGATGGGTGGTGAGGGCCCATGTTAACTATCATGAGATCTTTTCTTGTAGCCGGTAAAGTCATATCTTTTCTTCCTTAATTCATTATTCCATGAATTTATCAAAATGAGATTCATCAAAATGAAAAATCTAATAACTACTATTAACTAATAACTAAAGAAAAAAATGCAAACCAATCTTAAAATTAACGGGTTTTTGATTCCCGAATACCCAACTGACTAATTAATTTCTTATAACGTACTCTATTTTTCTTTGACAAATAATCCAGCAGACGTTGACGTTTTCCCAGAATTTTTCGTAGACCCCTTTGCGATAAAAAATCTCTTTTATGTAATTCCAAATGTAAAGTGAGTCTCCGTATCTTATCGGTGAAACTGAATACTTGAAATTCAACAGATCCGCAGTTTTTTTCTTTTTCTTGTCGAATAGCCGAGATGAATGAATTTTTGACCATAAAAAACAATTTTTTTCTTTTCCGTGGATTTTACCGATCAGGAAAAATAATAATTATTATTATACCAGTTATTTGAATCTAGTACACAAAAAATTTAGATTTCTTCATATACACTACTTTATTCATTCTTATTTTATTTAAATTAAATTTATTCTATCCAAATCAAATTGCAAATTTGATTTGGATAGAATAGAAGGGGATGATACATTTATGCATTCACAAACACGAAAGAGAATTCTTTTTTTACCTAACTAAAAAAAAGATTCTATCGATTTCTTCCTAGATCCAATTGATACGTAATTTAATCGGTATCGTGTACCAGAATGTAATATAGCGTATGTGTATATATTTCGGTTTTCTCTACTGAATATGTCATGCGATAGGTATATAGGAAATATTTACTATTAACTAATTTTGAATCGCGGATACATATGTATTCTTGACATACTGAAATGACTGCCGTTATTGGTATCAAACCAATAACGATTCATACAAGCTAAATCTTCTAATCGATAATTGGGCCAAAGAAATAATTTGAATTTAATGAATTTATCTGTTTCCGTATTAAGATGCTTTTCCTCGTTCAAAAATTGTCCACTGTTTTTTATGTTGTTTTGATTGCAAAATATTGGATTTCTATCCACAACATTCCAATTCTGGTTCCGGTAATTGAAACAAATTAGAATTCTCAATTCTCTACGACGTCTGGGAGATAGAATATTTTCAGGAACAAGGAAATAATAATCATTTTTGCTTCTATTCACAAGCATATTGCTGTCTTGTGCAACGGATCCATCAAGATTCTTTTTATCAACATATCTATTTTTTATTATGCATTTTCCATTAGTTTGGTGCTTATTCTTATCAACCAATGAAATACTTATGGTTTGGTATATAATATATTTTCCATCCCTTTTCATAGATAGACGAATTGGCTCGATAATAAATATTCCCCTTTTTATCAATTCTGTAAGAGTTAGGTCTTTCTGAATCAACATTGCATCCAGACGCATCTCTCCTTTTTGAATTGAGGATATAGCAATTTCCCTTGGATCTATCAGTCTAAGTAGAAGACAATATACCTGGATATTACTAATCATTCTTTGATTCAAGGGATCATCCCATCTTAATTGAAAAAGAAAATAATTTTTCAAGAAAAAATTCAGTTCTGCTTCTTTCTTGCTCTTGTATTGTTTTTTCTTTCTATCCTTTTTAATGTTTGTTCCTGTGTAATCTTCTTCAACATCTTTCTTTTTGTTTTGTTTTCGTAGATCTGATACAAGATCCCCTTGGCCTTGTTGTTCATTTTTTTTTTTATTTACGTCGATCTTTTCACTTTGACTAATATTTGCATTTCTATGAAAATGAAAAATAAGTAATTTGATTGGTATGATCCACGGTTTAATCTTATACGTATCAAAAAGTGGCACAAATTCTGGGAAAAACCAGGGTTCTAGATTTGATATGGTACGATATAACCTTTCTTGATTCATTCCCATCCAATCAAAAAAGTATTTTTTTTGAGAATTTTGAGTTTCCGTTTTAGCATTCTTATGAATCTTGGCATCGATATACGTATTGGTCGAGGTTTCAATATCGATATTATTTCTAAGACAAAAATGGAGAATTCTATAATCAAAAAATTTTCTATCCAGATTTTTGTTCGTATCAATAATAGATCCTTTTTCTAGATAATCACTAATAGCTATACTTATCAATCCATAAAATGATTCGGATTCCAGTGTATTTAAATTATATGTAATTTTTTTGTCCTTTACTTGTAACGTTGATCCATAAATATATGAGTCCCTATTATCCCCATAATTTATATATTTATATGATAAAAGATCATATCCATAATGTTTTTTCCATTTTTCTTTTTGACTCATCAACGAATCCACTGCATAGTCATTTTGTTTCATGTAATTAATTAATTGGTCTTTTTTATATAAATCCAATTTCATTGAGTCTTTCTTTTGAATCGTACGACATTGATTGACTCTATTTTGCCATTTTTTCGATACTAAGTGGGCCCACTTGGTCTGAGATAAATTGTATTGATAATGACCCCGTAACCAAATTTTCCATTTATTCATCCCATACTTATGAATTTTTTTATGCCTTGGTTTGGAATTTAATATTCCTTGTGTCGTACAATAATTCTTGATTATATCCCTAAGAAAAGGATGGGTGCCGTGATATTGAAGTACAGATCTCAAATGATAATTGTTAAGTAATTGATTTTGTGATAATTTGTAAAATACATATGCTTGAGACAAAGAAGATAAGTCACAATAAATATTAGAATTTTTATTACTAATATTAGTATTAGAAAACCACTTTTTTATAGTCGAAATAAAGTTCATTGTATTTTGATTTGGTTTCTCAACCCCTTCTTGGCCTGTTTCGTCGTTGTAAATGGATTTATTGATAATTTTTTTTGTTGATTCAAAGAAAAGTTGTGCATTGGTCCTTGGAATCTTAATAATACATAGTAATATATCCATGTATGTTTTTTCAATGAAGGATTTCATAAAATAATGCGATTTACGTATTAATCGGATATTTTTTCTTTTGAATATTTGCCAAATATCCTTTTGTGATTCCGATCTTTTATTTTTATCATCACAAGTTAGAACTATTTTTTTCTTGTCTTTTGTAATTCCTTTTATTTGAGCCTTAATTGTGATTATCTTATTAGCAAGATCCTTCATTTTTGTTTCTATGAGTGAAGAATTTTTATTTACACAATTCGTGGATCGAATTTGAATTATCGATTCTTGGATAATATTATTATTTATATTGGAGTCTTTTCTGTTTTCATTTGTTTCATATACTTTCACCTTTCTCAATTTCAATAAGAAAATGGGGTTTACTTTTTCAAGTTCTTTCATTATTAGGTTTCTAACTAGAACTATTTTGGTGACCCATCTTGTTTTTTCTTTTGAAATCTTTAAAAACAATTTGATTCTTTCTTTGAAAGCCCTTATAACTTGAAAAAAATGCTTTTTCACTTTTATTATTTTTTTTTCGAGTTCTTGAAAAATGGGTTCAAAAAAAGAAGGTCGTTTTCGGGGAGACCCAAAAGGCAGTTCTGCTTCCCTTCCCCAGACTGTTAAAAAACAAAAATTGTCTTTTTTCTCTTTTTTACTCATTTTCTGATCTCTATGATGAGATCGTATTTTAGATCTTCGCCAAGGTTTCAGACAGAAAGGAAATAGAATCTTTATCTGAATACCATCTGTTAACCAGTTTTGAGGAAATTCTGTTTCTGATAATTGAACACCATTATAGGTACATTTAACATGTATTTCTCTATTCCATTCCTTCAAATCCTCGTCCCACTCGGGGAATTGCAATAATAACATACGACCAATATTTTTAGCTATTATCAATAAGGGTAATATAACGTATTTTCTAAGAAAAGATTGGGTTACTAACATTAAACCTCTTATTGCTTGAGTAAATAGAAGGGTATCCCAAGTTTCTGATATTGCTATTCGTTCATTTTCCTCTTCTTTCTCTTCATTTGTTTTCTCTTTTGTTTCTTCCTCCTCAAAATAAGAAATTTGCAATTCTGGGTTTCCCCCTACCCAATTCCTAAAAATGAGATTAATCATTTCAGAGATATCAAAAAATGAAAAACAAAATGTTTTGTCTATTCGATCCAAAAAAAGTGGAGAATGCACGTTTGCTTGAAACATTTCCCAAATAATTGTTTTACGTCTTTGAGCACGCATGGATCCTTTGATTATACCCCGTCGAAAATCTGATTGTTGTGAGTAACGTATCAAAGCCACTTCCTCTTCTTCATCACTAGTGCTAATATAATTATTATTACCACTGGAATTAGTATTCTGATCATCAGTATAAATTACCACACGCTTGCCTTTTCTTGAACGAATTTCAGAATCCTCCGTCGATTCTTCTTCATTTTCTTCTTCCTCTTCTTCCGCATCGTCTGTCAATTTGTATGACCATTGAGAAATCCTTTTACTGA